TTCTAGAAAGAGTATCTCTTCTTTTTCCTTCCCATTCCCATAAGAATGAATACTATGATTCGCATTTCGAACAGGCATAGATACAGCATCTATAGGATAACTTCCATCTTGAGAGTTAATTGTTGGTTTTGTACAATATCCGCGATCTCTCCTTATTTGTAATCCAATACACAAATCAATTGGTTCCGTCAGATTAGCTATATGTTGTGTTGTGTCAACTATTTCCACGGAAGGTGGTGAGATGATATCTTGAGCGGTTACGTATTTAGGGCCCTTGACGTAAATGGATGCGTCTCGAACTCCATGTATATTACTTCTCAATACAATTTCTTTCAAATTTAGTAAAATTTCATGTACCGATTCTTCAATACCTACTATCGTAGAATATTCATGTGACACCTTCTCAGATTTTGCACATGTGATACATGTTCCTTCTATTTCTCCAAGTAAAGCCCTTCGCATGGCAATACCCATGGTATCGGCTTGACCTTTCATAAGTGGGCACAGAATGAAACGACCATAATAAAGACGATTACTATCTATTCTTGATTCAACACACCTCCACTGCAGTGTTCGAGTGGATCCTACTACTTCCTCTCGAACCATACTATAATAATACTATTATTAGATCAGATCATTGAATCATTTATTTCTCTTGAAATCCTTTTTTATTATTTCTACACACGTCTTTTTTTAGGAGGTCGACATCCATTATGTGGCATAGGTGTTACATCACGTACGAAACTTAGTCGTATACCACTTCTACAAATGGCTCGTAATGCTGCGTCTCTTCCAAGTCCAGGACCCTTTATCATAACTCCTGCTCGTTGCATACCCTGATCAACTACAGTACGAATAGCATTTACTGCTGCTGCTTGAGCAGCGTAGGGTGTCCCTCTTCTTGGGCCTTTGAATCCAGAAGTACCAGCGGAGGCCCAAGAAACCACTCGACCTCGTATATCTGTAATAGTTACAATAGTATTGTTCAAACTTGCTTGAACATGAATAATTCCTTTTGGTATTCTACGTCCATTTTTACGTGAACCAATACGCCCATTCCTACGTGAACCAATTCTTGGTATAGCTTTTGTCATATTTTATCATCTCATAACTATGAGTCAGAAATATACAGAAAGAAAAGATACGGAAATATCCATTTCATGTTAAAAGAAATCCCCCTTTTGTTCTTCCTTTATTTTAAAAAGTTTTTTTTGAAAGGGTTATCCTTGTCTCTGTTTATGTCTCGGATTGGAACAAATCACTATAATTCGTCCGCGCCGACGGATCAGTCGGCATTTTTCACAAATTTTACGAATGGAAGCCCGTATTTTCATATTTATTATTCCTTACCTTAATGTTGAATCTATTCCTTGGAAGAAAATAAGTCTCTTGCATTTTTTTAATTGTATCGTCGTGAAAATGAAAGGAATGCTTAAAAAATTATCTAATCGTTCGAATCTTTGTTTTGAAGTCTATAAATTATACGTCCCCTGGTTGAATCATAACAACTTACTTCAATTTTTACTCTATCCCCCGGTAGTATCCGTATAAAACTACGGCGGATCCTTCCCGAAATATAACCTAGAATTACATCTTCATTATCTAAGCGGACCCGGAACATACCGTTGGGAAGTGATTCAGTAATTAAACCTTCATGAATCAATTTTTGTTTTTTCATTCCAGGTAAGCTCCTTGAAATATCAACTAATGGAGGAAAAGTTATATAATTCACTTTTCTTCTCTATAAAATAGGAAGTTAGAGAAAAAATTAGGATACCGGAGGAGTAGGATCACCATATATATAACAAAAGTTCGCCTCCAATTTTTTCTCGTCGAGCTTCTCGATCCGTCATTATACCTCGAGAAGTGGAAAGAATTACAATTCCTATTCCACTTAAAATCTTAGGAATTTGTTGGTAGTTGGAATAAATTCGTAAACCAGGTCGGCTGATACGCTTTAAAATAGTTTTATGTATTCTTTTCCTAGTCTTTTTATGTCGCAGAGTTAAAACCAAGAAATTTTTGTTACCTTCTTGATGTTTCCGAACATTTTCAATAAAACCTTCTCGTAGAAGTATTTTCACAATATTTTCGGTAATATTAGTAGATGCTATTCGAATCGTTCCTTTTTTATCCATGTCAGCATTTCTTATAGAAGTTATTATATTGGAAATAGTGTCCCTACCCATGGCGAACTATAATTATTGGTGCCTTCTAATTTTGATATAATTAACATGTTATCTTTTTTGTTTGTTTTATTTTCTTTCATTTTTTTGTTTATTTTGTTTAATTTTTAATATTATAAAAAAAGTATATGCGTGAGACACCATCTACTACTCCACTAAATTTGATCTATTTTAGATGTTCTGATATATCATAGTCTCATTTAGTATTATTTATAATACCTCGGGAGCCAATGAAACTATTTTAGTAAAATTCAACTGTCTCAATTCCCGAGCGATCGCACCAAAAACCCGAGTTCCTTTTGGATTTCCTTCTTGATCAATGACAACCGCAGCATTGTCATCATATCGTATTATGATACCGTTGTCACGTTTGAGTTCTTTACAAGTACGTACAATTACAGCTCTAATTACTTCTGATCTTTCTAGTGGCATATTTGGCACTGCTTCTTTAATTACAGCAACAATAACGTCACCAATATGAGCATATCTATAATTACCAGCTCCTATGATTCGAATACACATCAATTCTCGGGCTCCGCTGTTATCCGCTACATTCAAAAGGGTTTGAGGTTGAATCATATCATTTTATTGGAATCTGTTATTTTAATGGAAAGGATGAAGGAAAGAAAAAAAGAAATATTTTCTGTCCAGAAATAAATAAACTTGCAGTTGTTTTTTCATCCTCAATATACCATTTAGTTCTACATCTCCATCCTGACAAATTTAGTTCGTATAGGCATTTTGGACGCAGCTAGTGAAATAGCTGTTCTGGCTACAGTTTCAGATACTCCACTCATTTCATAAAGTATTCGACCTGGTTTAACAACGGATACCCAATATTCGGGGGATCCCTTACCCGAACCCATACGTGTTTCTGCGGGTCTTACTGTAACAGGTTTGTCGGGAAATATGCGTACCCATATTTTTCCACCACGACGCACATATCGTGTCATTGCTCTTCGACCCGCTTCTATTTGTCTAGCTGTGATCCAAGTGGGTTCGAGTGCTTTAAGAGCGTATCTGCCGAAACAAATATGATTGCCGCGACAAGATATTCCCTTCATTCTTCCTCTATGTTGTTTACGAAATCTGGTTTTTTTGGGGTTATAGTTGATGGTCATTTCTTAATTCGATCTCTACTGCAGAACTGGACACGAAAGTTTCCTTTCATCCAGCTCCTCGCGAATAAAAAGATTCACTAATATGACATATTACAGATACACATGGAAAAAATAATCCAATAAGACATTTATCAATATTGAATTTGTTATATTATATAGGAAAGATGTATGTACGGGATATACAGATAGAATGTTTCTATTATGCATATTTATGGATTATAGATAATGTTTATAATGTTTTTTTTTATAATGATCCTTATTTTGACTCTTCTTAAATGATGCCAAAATATTGTAATGTAATCTAAAGTTTCGCGGGCGAATATTGACTCTTTGCTTTTTGTTATTTCTAGGTCAATCCATGACTTCTCGAAATAAATTAATTTTTTCTCGGTTCGTTCCGCCATCCCACCCAATGAATTATTCGGATTTGTTTTCAGTAGAATCCTATGCAATCACAGGTTTCATCGTTCCTATAGCTTCTCTATTAATGGTTAAGTCTGAACTCTGCACTGGAGCTCCCAAAAAAAATTTCTCTTCTCGAGTCAATCTACTTAGTTTTTATTAACTCGAGGCTCTTTATTATTCATATCACTTTATTTTATATTTATTTTTATTATTTATTTATTCAGTTTTGATGCTTTATTACATTGCCTTTTATGAGGTAATTCATAGACCATACATATTGGAATCATATATCATTGATATTTTTGTTCTTTCTTTCTCTCATCCTTTCATTTATCTACATCTCTTTATTTTTGCTTCACAACCCAACCCATAAATAAGATTTTTTATAGAAAAGATTTTAGTTGCAGTTGCTGCAACTATATGATTGATCCACTCATCTCATATAGTGACTGTTTCTTGGGATATTGATATTACGAAGCAATAAGTTAGTTATTAGTTTTTTTATTATACTTATTATTATACTTATTAAGTTAAGTTTAAGTAGGGATCAGTCTTTTTTTTTAATCCCAACTCTTAACTCTAAAGAAAGAAAAATTAACGAGTCACACACTAAGCATAGCAATTCTAACAAATGGTCAATCAAATTTTTATTCAACCTTATAGAATTGGAATTGCTCATTTTTGTTTGATTTAATGGAAAAAGAATGAACAAGTTTGTGATTTTTTGTTCTATTACTGAATAGAAAGGAAAGACAAATAAAAGTATATTATTGCTCCTCCCAAAATATCCAAATTTTGATGCCTAATACTCCATAAATAGTTCGAATTGTATAGGAACAATGATCAATTTTAGCGCGAATTGTTTGTAAGGGAACTCTCCCCTCTCTGATCCATTCGACACGTGCAATTTCTTTTCCGTTGATCCGCCCTGCAATTTGCACTTGAATTCCTTTTGTATCTGTTTGTTCAGCTAATTCAATAGCTTTTTTCATTGCCTTTCGGAATGAAACTCTATTTTTTAATTGTAAAGCTATATATTCCGCAAGAATATTAGGTTGCCCATAGGGTTTTTCCACTTTTGTAATAGCAATATTGAGTCTCCGGTTCACAGAATGCAATTTTTTTTGTATATTCACCTGTAATTCTTCGATGCTTCCTGTTTGGCCCTCTATTAAGAAATTAGGAAATCCAATATAGATTATGACCTGAATCAAATCGATCCTTTTTTTAATTTCTATCCGTGCAATTCCTTCGAAACCCGAGGATATTTTCCTATTTTTTTGTACAT